TTCATGTTTCTTGCTTTTTGACTTCTTGTGTAGAATCTACGTAACTCTCTATTCAATGGTAAAGATACACTCTTAAGAGAAAAATATTCTTATATGATGATAGAATATAAGATTAATGATATATCTTATTTTAGTAAAATATTCTTTTACTATAGAATACTATATCAGTCTAATGAGCGGGTAGCGGGAATCGAACCCGCATCGTTAGCTTGGAAGGCTAGGGGTTATAGTAGACGTTGATTCATCATTATTAACGTCTCTAATTCAAAACCGAACATGAAACTTTGCTTTCATTCGGCTCCTTTATGGATGTATGAATAACTATTAAGATTGAAATACGATCAAAATGAAATCAAAAAATTTTTGAACCATAACATCTATGTCAGCTGTCTCTTTGAATGCATTCAAAGAGATTCGGCTTTCTAGACAATCCCCTCTTCTCTCTGGAATATAGAATCGGGTATTCCAGCAATATTCTCGTAGTTACTTCGTTCTCTATTTCTATTTGATGTAATGTAATAGAATCCGTAGGAAAAGTTTTTTTCTTTCTACCGAGCTAAAACTAAAAAAAGGTTAATGTCCTTCGGAAACTAAAGACATCCTTATTTACTAGATAAGCTATTTTGCTTTAATCTCTCTTCTTTCTCGTTCGAGAATCTCGAAAAAGAATACGGAAAGATTGAAGATTTAGTTACGATTCGAACTAAACTTTTCTATCTTTATCCATGGATTCTTTATTCATACGTATAGTTATTTGGAATCTTGATCCAATAAAACAAATTATGTTTCGCTATTTGATAATCCAATTTTCAAAATTTTTGAACCTTGAACTCAAATCACGAGAATTGCGATTCTTCCTCAACTACTTCTTATTGAATTCGTCGATAAAGGAAAGGATTGAATCCTTTTAAGAAAAAAAGTTTGAGTTCGGAATATGCAGCAAATCCGAGGGACCCCTTAACTCTAAAAGGGATTACTAAAACGAATCACACTTTTACCACTAAACTATACCCGCTACAATGCTATTATTGTTTAGAACTAAATCTTTTGTCGACTAAGATAAAGAACGTAATCAGACGTAATCAGAATCCGAATAAGAGCATAGAATCCGAAAATCATAATGAAAATGATAGCTTATGGCTGTTTTAGTTTTTTTATTAGACTTATTTCAATAAATTGAGTGAAAAATTAGTTAAAGAGGACTCCTAATTATTAATAACTCAATAACAAGTTACAGTACCTCTAAGAGTAAGAGGAGGGGGAAGAAAAAAGGACGAAAATAAAATAAAGAATATTACTAATCATAGAATTAGATTATTAATTCGATAATTAATTCGATAATATATTAATTATTATTAATATATTAATTCTATAATCAGGAAAAAATAAAATAGAAGTCAATAATTCAATATCACTAGAAATAGAAGAATAAAAAAAATGAAACTTTTATTCTGGATATAGACTCGAAGAAAAATGGTCCGTATATTGTCAATTTTGTTAAATATATTTTTTGTAATATAAATATATATGATTTGGGACAAAAAAAGTCCTGGCTTGGTGCGTACCTAGCCAGGATAAGAAAATAAATAATATATTTCGCCCGAAGAGAAATATTTTTGAGTTTCTTTCGTTTTTTGAAAGAATTCTTTCGACTCTTTATTTTTCAATATATAATATACATATATAATGGATTTTAGCTAATATGATTCGAATTCTAATCTAAAATCGAATTTTAATAAAGTAAAGATAACGAGACATAGACATACGGAGTTTTTTTTTCTATCTTACTTTTGAAAAGTAAGATTCAAAATTGAAAATTGGGAGAGATGGCTGAGTGGACTAAAGCGTCGGATTGCTAATCCGTTGTATGAGTTTTTCGTACCGAGGGTTCGAATCCCTCTCTTTCCGTTTTTGTCGGTGAATTCATATTTGATCTTTTTTTGGAATTCAAAAATGTACAATATCAAGTCCTTCTTTTATTCGTCACGTCCGGGATTACGCCCTGGATCATTGGATAAGAATCCAAAGATAAATAGAGAAACAAAGAATATCACTACTGTGTAAACAAAAAGTTTGAGAGTAAGCATTACACAATCTCCAAAATCATTTTTTGAAAAAAAAAAAGAGAGAGAATAGATTATCCTTTTTTCTATCCCATATCCTATTTCGACACCACTAAACAAAACGGTTTCTAGAAAAAGAACTTAACAAGAAAATCTATTTGCAATAAAAGTCGGTTGATTAAAAAAAATTCTTTCCTATCTCCATCCTTTCCTACCTCCTATTGGGGGGGCTGAAAGGGGGGTTTCACTAAATCAAAGAATGAAATAAATTCAAAAGCAACGTTTGTAAAAAGAATCAGAATGAGAAGAAACGAATTCCAATTATCAATTGTTTGAATCGAGGGTTCATATTCTAAAGTTTATCGAATAATTATTAGAATTTTCTTTTTTGCATAAATAATGTCTAGTACATTACTCAACATTTTATCGAAAACTTACAGCAGCTTGCCAAACAAAGGCTAATAGAAAAAACAGAAGGGGTATTACTGGCATAATATCTACGATAGGATTCAAAAAAGCGTAGGCCTCTGGCAATTTGACTACTAAAAAACTATTTGAATTCAAATAAAAGTTGAAATGAAAACAGAAGTAGATCAAACTAAAGATATTAAGCATAATAAATATTATGTTCCTGTATTGAACTTGGAGATAATTTAATTTTGATTGAGTTTTATTGGATATCTGTTAAAACACAAAAAGAAAACTCAAAAAAAATCCTTTTTTGAAAAGTCACCCAATTACAAACCATTTTATTTTCAAAATAAAAGAGAAAGCAGAATAGAAGAAATCATATTTTAGACAATATTTTAATTCAATTTTATCTAATGATCAATAAAGTCATTTTTGCCGCTAGCTCTACGTGCAAAATCCTAGGAACAATCGATTTGTTGATTGGAATTGACGAACAACCAGTACTAAGACTAATGTTTATTAGTATTGATTGAACAGACTGACAAATGGGGCGTAGCCAAGTGGTAAGGCAACGGGTTTTGGTCCCGCTATTCGGAGGTTCGAATCCTTCCGTCCCAGGGAATACCTTTTTCTATCTAGAGATTCTAGAAAGATAGGATCTCGATATTTTGAGAATAACGAAAAATTGTCATAAATGGATCTGAATCAAGTTGTCATTTGGATAACATAGGAACTATAGATTTCAAGAAATTGAAATCAATTTCAAACAAATTAACAATAAATTGAACCTCCCCTTTGTCTCCCTCCCTTCATTCCATATATACTCTTAGTATAGAGGAGTTAATATCCTTAAGTAAGCTAAAAGAAATTAGTTAGTTGAAACTTCTCATATAACTATTATTCATATAGATAACTGTTAATAATCAAACACACTCATTTCCATACATAGTTTCTAATATGAATTCGAGGAAATTCCGCAGATGAAATGAATAGAAGAAGTTATAAAAAAAGTGTTATACATTATGTATTTTTTTTTGAACCTTAGTATCAAATATTTGATAAAAATATCACAAATTTAAAATGGATCGAAATGTATGGAATAAAATAATAAGTAATTCATATATCCTATAGTTCTATTTATTTCTAATTTTAATTTAGTTTATTTAACTAAGCGTTATTTAACCCGTTCGGTTAGCCGAAACTACTCGTAAAAGAAAATCATGAATTTTTTCTTATTGTCTTTTTCAATATGAACTAAAATAATAGTAGACTTTATTTTTTTCAGTCTCTATTTCTGTAATTAATGAGATTGAATTTAAGGATGGCTGAGTTTGATGAGTCTATTTGATCATTAGTTTGATTCTCTCGAAATGGTGGGTATTTTTTTCAGTTAAATTAAAGAACTATTTTATTTTCATTCAATTTTTTTTGTTATTTTATAAGTATTTGATCCTTTGAAGATGGAATGTGGATTCAATAATAAAACTTTTGAATTCTTAATATTCTAGTTTCTAATCTTTCTGGTTCGATTTCAGATTCAAAAATTGATATGAAATTTTCTGTTTGGTAAGACTTCGTAAAAAAAGCAAGTCCGTCCGAGAAATTGCAAAACAGAATATTCCCGTGGAACAACTGTAACGAACGAACAAATGACTATTCGTGATTCCATAATTGAATCAATTACATACCAGTTCAAACCCGGAGGAATGTTATGGTAAAACTTCGTTTGAAACGATGTGGTAGAAAGCAACGTGTGGCTTGCCAGAGAGGATCGTTCGTGGATTCTTATATCCACCATTTGAATTATAAATGTGCTCTTGGCTCGACATCTTTTGTTCTCTTACACCCGAACCTTGGGTTTTTTTGGATTGGAGTGTAAGGTAGTACGTGATGTAGCTCGAGTCGAAACTATTGATTCTGTTCTCAAGGGCAAGGAATCTAGGGTTAGTGCTAATTAATACGTTTTAACAACTTTGTAAGTATAGTGATTTTTTTCCTCTTTTCTATGAATCGTTTTATCGACAAAAAAAAAGGGAGGGGCATGTTGCTGCCATTTTCACGCAATTTTAAGTCACCAAAGTAATGTCTAAACCTAATGATTCGCGGGAAAGATAAAGGATCTTGGAACAAGAAAATCCTCTTTTTTTTATTGTTTCGACAACTATATTAAGAACGACGGGTCAAAATCGAGTTGGTTTTGTTTTAATGGGGACAAAAAAAGATGGATTAGAGACTACTCAAAAAATGAATAGGCTTTTCTGATTTTCGTTTGAGCTATTTCATAGTTATCCAACTTGAGTTATGAGAAGAAAAATGTGTGTGTTTTTTTTTTTTTCTATTGAGAGATCGGCGAAACTAAAAAAATATTGCTAGAAACTAAAAAATAAAATATATAAATCAATAAAATCAATAAATATTATTATTTATTTCGTTTTAGTTCAAATTTCTTTATGGATCTATTTAACCTTGTATATATGACATTACTGCAATTTCTCGAGCCGTACGAGGCGAAAACCTCGTATACGTTTCTGGGGGGAGTTAGAATTCGTCTACATCTATCCCAATGAGCTGTTTATCGAATTGTTGCAATCGATGGTCGATCTCGAAGAGAAGGCAAAGATCTGGGTAAAATGGGTTTTTATGATCCTATAAACAGTCAAACCTATTTAAATATTCCTGCTATTTTATATTTTCTTGAAAAGGGTGCTCAACCTACAGGAACTCTTTTTGATATTTTCAAAAGAGCCGGGGTTTTTTATAAATTTCGTAAGAAATTCAATTAATCAAAAAAAGGTAGAAGGGGGAAATTCTTATTTAGGTTTTTAACGTTTTTCTAGTAGATCCCCCTCTCCCTCCCTTTTTTTTTATTTTTAATTGAATTTCGTAACACTCTTTTTTACCCTGTCTTCTTTTATATATATTGCTTCTTTTATATATATTGACAAGAGTCAATTGAGCAAATATAATGCGATCGTGGATAAACGGATCCATTTACTCGCTTTTTTTTTACTTGATTTCAGTCAAAATAGATTTTTGCGTTCGTTTATTTTGATCTTAAAAATATTCTATTTGTTGATTTTGAATTTAAAAAAATGGGAATTTCATAAATTTTTCTTACTTTAAGAATTGAAACTTTAAGAATTGAAAATTTTCGATGGGTTTTTTACTATTTTGATGTTTTGATTGTGTTGTTCAATTTTATCTCTTTAGTTTTTTATCCAACCCAACATTGCCAATTTTTTGTTCTTCGGGTTGCTAACTCAACGGTAGAGTACTCGGCTTTTAAGTGCGGCTAGCATCTTTTACACATTTCAATGAAGTAAGGGATTCATTCATACCTTTGGTAGACTTTGGAAGACCACGACTGATCCTGAAAGGAATGACTGGAAAAAACAGCATGTCGTATGAATAGAGAATTCTGACAATGTTTCATTTTTACTTTTTGACTTTAACTGGATCGAATTGGGATTTCAAAAAAATGAAATGAATTCAGAATCAGAATGGGGTCGAATGAATAAATGGATAGAGTTTTCCGACTTCAATTCAGTTTTTATAAGGAAAAAAAAAAAGAGCAACGAGCTTTTGTTCTAAATTTGAATGATTACCCGATCTAATTAGACGTTAAAAATAGATTAGTGCCCAGGACGGGGGAAGAATTCTCCTTGAGTGCATGATTCAAGTATCTTATCTAGTTTCGTTTTTATTAATCAAATAAGTCCTAATTATTAGTTATGTCCTAGTCTGGGTTCTACAGAAATGTGTAGAAGAAGCAGCATATTGATAAATATATTGATTTTCAAAAATCAAAAGAGCGATTGGTTTTAAAAATAAAGGATTTCTAACCTATCTTGTTTTGTTATCCTAGAAACAAATATAAACTATTTAGATTGAAAGAGAGGATAGAGAGTCTGTTGATGAGTTTACCTGTCCCCGAGATATAGAGTATCTCCTTACTATAACACTTTGGTTTTGACTGCATCGCACTATATATCATTTCATAGTCAATAAATGGCCTTCTTTCTGTTTTTTTTTTGATTCCAATACAATTTCCAATGGATCAATTTCAAGGATATTTAGACCTAAATAGATCTTGGCAACACAACTTCCTATACCCACTCTTTTTTCAGGAGTATATTTATACACTTGCTCATCATGTTTTAAAGAGATCAATTAGATCTATTTGGTTCGAAAATGTCGGTTATGACAAACGAATTAGTTCAATAATTGTTAAACGTTTAATTATTCGACTATATCAACAGAATCCGTTGATTATTTTTGATACTGATTCTAGACAAAATAGGTTCTTTGCTTACAACAAGAATTTGTATTCGCAGATTCTATCTGAGGCATTTGCAGTCACGGTGGAAATTCCATTTTCTTTTCGATTCCTATTTTCCTTAGAAAGGAAAGAGGTAGATCAATTTCGTAATTTGCGATCAATTCATTCAATATTTTCTTTTTTAGAGGACAAATTGTCCCATTTAGATTTTGTGTCAAATGTACTAATATCCTATCACATCCATCTAGAGATCTTGGTGCAAACCCTACGTTACTGGTTGAAGGATGCCTCTTCTTTGCATTTATTACGTTTCTTTCTCTATGAGTATTGTAATTGGAATAGGTTTATTCTTCCAAAGAATGGTTTCTTTTCAAAAACTAATCCAAGATTCTTCTTGTTCATATATAATTTTCATATATGTGAATACGAATACATCTTTTTTTTTCTGCGTAATCAATCTTTTCATTTATGTTCACAATTTTCTGGATTCTTTTTTCAACGAATATATTTTTTTCGAAAAATCAAAAATCTTGTGAAAGTGTTTATTCATAATGAATTTCAAGACATCTTGGAGTTATGCAAAGATCCTTTTATGCATTATGTTAGATATCAAGGAAAATTAATTATTTCTTCAAATAATACGCCTATTCTCATTAATAAATGGAAATATTATTTTCTTCATTTATGGCAATATCATTATTCTATGTGGTCTCAACCCGAAAGGATCGACAGAAATCAATTATGGAA